TATGGGATCCGTAGTCGGCGAGAAAATAACCCGTTTGATTGAGTATGCTACTAATCGATCTTTACCTGTCATTATTGTGTGTGCTTCTGGAGGAGCGCGCATGCAAGAAGGAAGTTTGAGCTTGATGCAAATGGCTAAAATATCTTCTGCTTCATATTATTATCAATCAAATAAAAAGTTATTCTATGTGTCAATCCTTACATCTCCTACAACCGGTGGAGTAACAGCCAGTTTTGGTATGTTGGGAGATGTTATTATTGCTGAACCAAATGCCTACATTGCATTTGCGGGTAAAAGAGTAATTGAACAAACATTGAATAAGACAGTACCCGAGGGTTCGCAATCGGCTGAGTATTTATTCCATAAGGGCTTATTCGACCCGATCGTACCACGTAATCCTTTAAAAGGTGTTCTGAGTGAGTTAGTTCAACTACATGGTTTCTTTCCCTTGAATCAACATTGAGGAAATGAAAGCATAGCACTGGATTCCATTATTTATACCGAACAAGTATTTCTATTTAATTCATAGTAATTAAAAAAAACTTAAGAAGAATAGTGTGTTTTTTTTTGTGACATAAATTTTCCACTTATAGTAATAGTAAGAGTCAGAAGTTACGGATCATTTTTTTTTTTTTTATCTTTTACAGATCCATTTGTATCTTACTTCTATATTATGAATTTATGATTAGTAATCGTTAACCCCTTATCAACAGGATAAATTAAGTGTTTTATCCTTCGGATGAATGAAATTCAATATTTATTAAAGTGGATTATCATACATATTTATGTAGTAGAAAGATGAATAGGTACACTTAATTTCATTCTAAATTCCTTGCACTTATAATAGATTGAATTATTATTACTTATAATAGATATACTTATGATAAGATATCTTTATAATAGGTACAAATATTAAATTAGGGCACCCATTCTATGACAGATCTTAACTTACCCTCTATTTTTGTGCCCTTAGCGGGCCTAGTATTCCCGGCAATTGCAATGGCTTCTTTGTTTCTTCATGTCCAAAAAAATAAGATTGTATAGATTCGATAGGACAAAATCTCATCAATTTATTTCAACGCGGGATCATAAGAAGATCATAATAAAGATATTTATTTAGTGTAATATGGTAGCTTTTTCAAACACAAATGAAAGAATCCTTTGTTATACATACGGATACATGATATCTTCATAAATGCATGTATCTGCGGGTATATCTGGTTAAAAATAGATTGGCGAATATTTTAAATAGAAAGTCAACATATCTAACCCATTACTCCTAATGGTTCCCATTAAAATAGTGCTAGTTGATGAAAGTTACTTCGGGATCAAGAGAAATAAAGTCAAATTCATTTGGGTTATTCTCTCAATTCCAATCGAATGAATGCAAGCGGATCTAGTATAGTATGAACTGGCAATCAAAACAGATATGGATAGAACTTATAACGGGGTCTCGAAAAACAAGTAATTTTTGTTGGGCCTGTATCCTTTTTTTAGGTTCCCTAGGATTCTTAGTGGTTGGAACTTCCAGTTATCTTGGTAGGAATTTGATATCTGTATTTTCATCTCAGCAAATCCTTTTTTTTCCACAGGGGATCGTGATGTCTTTCTATGGGATCGCAGGTCTATTCATTAGTTCCTATTTGTGGTGCACAATTTCGTGGAATGTAGGTAGTGGTTATGACCTATTTGATAGAAAAGAAGGAATAGTGTGTATTTTTCGTTGGGGATTCCCCGGAATAAACCGTCGCATTTTCCTTCGTTTCCTTATGAAAGATATTCAATCCATCAGAATGGAGATTAAAGAGGGTCTTTATCCTCGTCGCGTTCTTTATATGGAAATCAGAGGCCAGGGACCTATTCCCTTGACTCGTATTGATGAGAATTTTACTCCACGAGAAATTGAACAAAAAGCTGCCGAATTGGCCTATTTCTTGCGCGTACCGATTGAAGTATTTTGAAATGAATTGAGGAATGAATGTTTTCTGAGCATGAGAGAAGGAACTTTCTAATTCCTCTTTTATTTTTATTTTTTTTTAATATTAATAGAACTGAAGTTTCTTCAAAATGTTCATTCGATCAAAACATATTAGATTTTATTTCCCCATTCCGTTGGTGAGGCGACTCGCATAGAATAAAACAAAAGCGGGAGAGCGTACATATAACAACTGCAATAAAAAGCAATTTTTTGTATGCATAGGGAACTCCATTCTTTTATATTTTATACTAGTAAAGGGTCTAATAAATATGCTTGATCAAACATTTATTTCGTAATAAAGAATTCCTCTTTTTAGGTTCAAAATTTGGATATGTTATTCCTAGGCTGCGGTTATCCGGTGAAACATTTTGAAATAATTAATTGATTTGGGGGGGTTCGTTTCGAAATACGAATAATATTCGTTACTTCAATTGGGTTTTTCGGGTATTCATCGAAAGGAACAAATGAAGATGAAATTTGTTGGAATTTACCCAATTGAGATAGCTTCGGAAATCATATTTTTTATCCGAAAAGGAACCTTATTCTATTTCTATATTTAGATCCAAGGACTCCATTTTGACACAAAATAGGAATAGATTAATAGGTTCGATACCTTGTTATAGAATTCATGTTTCATAGAAATATCAGATAGAATCGACAAATGAAGTAAGTTCATTAACACAATTCACAGATATAAAATGAAAAAAAATAAAACATTAACTTCCTTCCCATATTTTGTATCTATAGTATTTTTACCCTGGTGGTTCTCTCTCTTTTTTCATAAAAGTCTGGAACCTTTGGTTACTAATTGGTGGAATACTCGGCAATCTGAAACTTTCTTGAATGATATTCAAGAAAAAAACGTTCTAGAAAGATTCATAGAATTAGAAGAAGTATTCCTGTTGGACGAAATGATAAAGGAGTACCCCGAAACACATATACAAAGGCCTCGTATAGGAATACACAAAGAAACGATACAATTGATCAAAACACACAATGAGTATCATCTCCATATCATTTTGCAGTTCTCGACAAATATAATCTGTTTCGCTATTCTAAGTGGTTATTTTATTTTAGGTAATGAAGAACTTATCATTCTTAATTCTTGGGTTCAGGAATTCCTATATAACTTAAGTGACACAATAAAAGCTTTTGCAATTCTTTTAGTTACTGATTTATGGATTGGGTTTCACTCGACTCATGGTTGGGAACTTATAATTGGTTCAGTCTACAACGATTTTGGATTGGCTCATAACGATCAAATTATATCTGGTCTTGTTTCCACTTTTCCAGTTATTCTAGATACAATTGTGAAATATTGTATCTTCCGTTATTTAAATCGTGTATCTCCTTCACTTGTAGTCATTTATCATTCAATGAATGAATGAAGAACTTATTCGATCTCCTGATATCAATCAAATCAGATAGTTTCTTCGTGTATAAAGAAAGTATTTTCAATATGACTTATTCTTTATACTTCTACCTGTTCAAGGTATTTGTCCTATATTCGTACAATTATTCCAGTACAATGGCAGACTCGTGAATAGGGAACTATACTAGCTAGCTACCTTTCGAATTTATTGTATGTAGAAATTCCGGGATCCATGATTGAACCATGCAAAATAGAAATACTTTTTATTGGGTAAAGGAACAGATAACTCGATCCATTTCTGTATCGATTCTTATATATGTAATAACTGGGGCATCTATCTCAAATGCATATCCCATTTTTGCGCAGCAGGGTTATGAAAATCCACGAGAAGCAACTGGACGAATTGTATGTGCCAATTGCCATTTAGCTAATAAGCCCGTGGATATTGAAGTTCCGCAAACTGTGCTTCCTGATACTGTATTTGAAGCCGTTGTGCGAATCCCTTATGATATGCAACTGAAACAGGTTCTTGCTAATGGTAAAAAAGGGGCTTTGAATGTAGGGGCTGTTCTTATTTTACCCGAGGGATTCGAATTAGCTCCCCCCGATCGTATTTCTCCCGAGATGAAAGAAAAGACGGGAAATCTAGCTTTTCAGGGTTATCGTCCCAATAAAAGAAATATTCTTGTGATAGGTCCTGTTCCGGGTCAGAAATATAGTGAAATTGTCTTTCCCATTCTCTCCCCAGACCCTGCTACAAATAAAGACGTTCACTTCTTAAAATACCCCATATATGTAGGGGGGAATAGAGGAAGGGGTCAGATTTATCCTGATGGGAGCAAGAGTAACAATACAGTCTATAATGCTACATCCGCGGGAATAGTAAGCAGAATAGTACGTAAAGAAAAAAAGGGATATGAAATAACTATAGTTGATGCATCGGATGGACATCAAGTGGTTGATATTATACCTCCAGGACCAGAACTTCTTGTTTCAGAGGGTGAATCCATCAAGCTGGATCAACCATTAACAAGCAATCCTAATGTGGGAGGGTTTGGTCAGGGAGATGCAGAAATAGTGCTTCAAGATCCAGTACGCATCCAAGGCCTTTTGTTCTTCTTAGCATCTGTTATTTTGGCACAAATTTTTTTGGTTCTTAAAAAGAAACAGTTTGAAAAGGTTCAATTGTATGAAATGAATTTCTAGATTCATAGATTCGAGCCGGGAACAAGCGCCAAATTTTTTGATTGCTGATCGATACAATTATGTCATGTATGATCAAAAAATTATGTTTTGCTTTGTTTATGTATTTTTTCACGGTATGTATGGAATTCATTACTTGTAACCATCCCTAGTAATAGACAATAGGAATACAAATACAAAGTAAGAGAATACAGGGAAAGGGCGGTATAAACAAAAGGAACAAATACTTCTAGTAGGGATTATTAGTCTTCCTAATCTTCTATTCGACACAAGAAAGGGCAGAAAATCCTTTCTTGTGTCGTCTTGTATCTAAATAATAAGGATCTGCCCTTCGTCTGTTTGTCAAAGACTACTATTCCTTTCCTTCTTTTTTGGGTCTATCGAAACCCTTTTGTTTGTTCACCACTACTTATTCTTATGAATCTAAACAAAAGGGGTTGGGAGAGG